AAAGGGGCAACCAGGAGGCTAGCTTGCTTCCACTGGCGGCGGGCGAAGGGTCAAGAGGACACGTAGCCGGGGGCGAGTCACAAAATCCAATAGTTCCATTTTCCTTCTTGTTCATCAATCGGGAATCAAGACAAACCGGGCACTACGGTAAGACGTGAAAACACCCGATCCCATTCCGACCTCGATATGTGGAATCGTCTTGCGCCATATGTACTGAGATTGTTCGGGAGACATGGTACAAGCCCGGGGTGAGGGTCTTGTCTTTGCTAAGAATAAGAAAGAGATGTTAGAAGGTGCAAGAAGTCGAGCCTTATACCATACCGCTCATCTCTTGAAAAAAGATCGCTAGCCTGACGTGACGGGCTTTAGCGAACAAGCAGGTCAAACCAGTTCTTATTTATTCTTATTAGAATCTCGTTGATTGGGACGCTTATCGTGAGTGGCAAATCGGCCATAGTGAAAGACTAGGTTTAGTTCGGCTTTCAACATGCCATTTAGCTACATGGACGAAAACGGATTCCCTGAATAGGCCTTCTCTCGCACTATTATAGCTAATAGTAAAAATCTAAGAATGAGACATCGCGAAGGAGATCCATCGCTTTCGAGAACCAACATCGTATACGCTAAAGACAGCGATTGACATAGAATAATCCACCTTGTGATCGGTTCGCAACTATAGTGTGGAAGATTATCAGAAAGCCCTTACAAGAATGCCACATTAGGGTAGGGCCCTCTCTAAATCTCAGATCGGATAATCCGGTCTAGGTTGACCAATTGAAAGAAGGGCTTTTTCTTACAAATCTTAAACGGTTAGTTACAACATTCCTTCAAAGGCCACCCGTCAGGGACGGAATCACCAACCCCATTGACAGGACTGCATCATGGCTCTATTCCATGCTAGTCTGACGGTTCCGGGCGTGGAATCCGCTCTGTGACCCATCAACAGATCAGTGGGCTCCGCCAGCCTCCGACAAGTGGGTAATTGGAATTCGTAGCGTGAACCCAGGTTAGGAATGCACCTCCCTCCCCTCCCATATCGGCCCCTACCTCTACCTATAGGTTAGGTAGGACTTTTCTTTTTATCTCTGCTTTGTGTCTTTCTTCACATCATTAACGTCGGTTCCGAACTTGCCCATCGAGTGCCGCTAGTCTCCATTACGCAACTGCACCAGGACCAGTTATAGGTTTGGGTCAACAATCTTAATGAACCAAAGCGGGTTCGGGCTAACGTGATTTGTCGGCTGGGTCAGGGATGGAACATGAAATAGGGGTGAAGATCGGCTCTTTTAGACCGGATTCTGATATTGAATGGCCTTTTTCTAGGGTTAGGTACTAGAGCCATAGCCATTGATTCGCGCCCTTTTGTACTGGAAAATTGATCTTTTCTGAAAAGATCTTTGCTATGAATTTAAAGTCTGGAAAGAAGATTCTTCCATTTTCTCTCTAGGAATAGGAGAATCTCATATTCATCGAATCCAAGGCAAATTCTTTCTCCCGCGGTCGAGTCGAAGAGAATCTCTTCGACTATTTCCGGCTAGTACTATCGGGAACGCACACTCCTAGATCAAAGCGTCGACTTCGGGCTTCACCTAAGTCCTTCTAGCTTCGCTTAGCAAGTCAAGTTAGACTCGTGAGGTCAGTGCCCAAGTCGCTATAGAGTATAGGACTTATGTAGATATAAGATAATCCATCCTTTTAGGATGGGCTGACGGTTCCGTACTCCCTTCACTCTTTTAGTTTAGGGTGGGGAAGACTTCGTACCTTCCTTTACGTAGGCTAAGCTAGCGGATCAGAGAGAGAAGCCTGAGTTCCAGCTCTTGGAAAAAGTTCAGTAAAGTCAGTAGAGCTAGTCCTTTTATTTATTTAAAATAGCTATTCTGATCTATCAATTTATAAGTAGTCATTTATATAAAGCCAGGTACGAATGGAGCTTAGTTGTTTTTCATGCTTTCTTGCTAACCATTGATCATTTATGGTTGAAATCGCAAACTCTTTAGAGTTTGGGAGAGAGACCTCCTACCTTTCCAAGTCAAGATAGGGAAGTAAAGTAGAGTGGAGAATCATCCGATACCGCTGCCTTCATCCCAGCGCTGTCCTAATAGCGATATGCTTAAGAGAGGGAAGTCGTGTTCGTAAACTCACCCTTACTTTCTTTTGGAACTTGAGTCTCTTTACCTTTCCCAGCTTAGAGGCATGTAGCGAAGACTTAGTGACTCCCCAAGGCATGAGTCAAAGAAAATGCTATATGTATCTAATGCAAGACCCATCGATAAGCTAAGGCTACGACATGAAGAAAGGCCAGAAGAACTACAGAACCACGCCCACCAGAGCTAAAGAAAGATAGACCGAAGGGACTTGCGGTAAGCCGCCATTTTGTGTACGTACCGTCCCTTCGCAGTTTCGGTGAGTAGGGAGGTGGTTACTATTATGCCTAGCGAAAATAAGCCGGGCAGGATTTGAAAGAAGACCTAAAATAAAAAGCCTGCGTCTTCAAGTCACTCTTACATATACTTATCATACGAATAAGAGAAGAGCACCTACACCTACGACTAAGAAGACAACAAGTTCATCATCAACCGGAAGACAGACACGAAAGAGACAGAGATTAGTGAGCGGAGGTGATAGACCCAAGAAAAAGAGGAGAGGCGGAGGGCATACTCGAGATCAGTGACTATAGACCAGAAGCCACTAACTATGGTTATTAGTTGCCGAAGCTGAAGGCTCTGAAAGAGGCGACCAACGAAAAAGTGTACCATTAGCTTCTTCTCTTCTGTCTGTTCTTCCTGCCTTTGACTACGAACCCAACAAAAAGTCAAGTGCAAGAACCAGAGCAGGATTTCAAACCAGTTTCAGTTTTCCAGGCTCGACCTATGGGTAAGAGCGTAGTCTACAAAGCGAAAGGTACTACGTTCCTCTCCTTTCAGTCGATCGTACTTTGGTCGTTCATCTGATCTGTTTAATGAATATCTCTTTCTTTCTTCTCCGGGGAGTAAGCAAAGCATTCTGTCTTAGGAGAACCCTTACCCTTAGGCTGAGTAAGAAGTCTTGCCTTAGTAAGTGACGGTCTGGTAAGCATGGGCAAGCCTGAGATGCCTGTGTTTGCTTTCCATAGAAAAGATGCCTTCGGCTTGTGCTTTGGAGAGTCTGTCTCTTGTTTAGTACCCCCGAACTCCCTTTTCTTTTCACATTCTCTTTGATAGTTAGAAAAGAAAAAGCACGAGAAGGAAGAGAAGAAAAGTCAAAGTTGTAGGCCCTTTTTAAACAAAGATTCAGCCGTGGTCTCGAAGATGGCGCCCTTTCGTGGTCTCTTTTTCTATTCTTTTTTTTTCAAGCCGCAATTGAAATCCATTTTCTTTCTAGTAAGCTAGGGCTTAGTAAGCAAATCAAAGGAGTCGTCAAGCTGGGGCAAGTCAAGTTAGTTTTTAGCAGTCTCGTGAAGCAGTCTCAGCGAGGCGCTAGGTAAAAGGCAGCTAGGGCGTGAGTTTCGTTTCTTAGCACAGACAGAAAAGGTTAGGGCAGCTGAGGAATTAGTTGAAGTTCAAGCATCTCTTGTTTGTAAAAGGATAATCTCTTCCAGTCTATCCAATTGCATAAGGACATCCGGTTCTGGCATCGAATGGCTCTTTCTTTTTGGCTCTTCCAACTTTAGAGTTTCCTAATTTAAGAAGTCCCTAATCTATTCTATCAGTACTACTAGCGAGCTAACATGCTAACAGTAGTTAAAAACTGGTCTTTCTCCAGCTCCCCTTTTTACCTAGCATAATAACTAACAGGCTTAGAAGACTAGCAGTTCTACTAATAGGATAAGAGTGAGTTGGAAAAGGCTATTCTTCTCATTCCTTCCCTTGATCTGACAGTGCAGAGTAAGAAGGGCCTAAAGAACATTACCAGTAATCCGAGCCGAGGCAAGCGCATAAGAGAGCTAGCTTGTATAAGAGTCATAAGAGGACTAAGAATAAGAAAGGTCCAACTCGTACTAAGGCTATCGGTACTACTCTTCCAAATTTCCTAACGTGGAAAAGGTATCTACTATGTTTACCCTTTCTAACAGAAAGACCAGCTCTCCCCTTAGTCTAAATAGCTAGAGAATCTCCCAGCCTTTAGTCAGGGGCAAGCTAGTTCTTTAGCAAAATCAGTAGTCTTTCAAGCAAAGAGGGATAGGAACTAGTTTGAGGTATAGGTTCTCCCCGTGCTGGTACTAGAAAAAGTACTAGTGTAAAGTAGTAGGTTTGGTTACAGGAATAAGGTAGGTTGGTTATAGGAAACACTCTCTAGTAGTGGAGTTTCAAGCTCCTGTTTGTTTCGTTGCCTACCCTTAGGTAGTGCTTGAGCCTTAGTATCGGGTTCTCCTTCCCGGCACTGGATCAGTCACTAAGCGAATGTGCAACTATCAAACCATCTGTTTTTCTATTCGGTCTGTCTTCAGCAGGCCAACTAATCTAAACTACTAATCTACAAAACAACTATTAGAAAAGAAGTTCCTCCCCGCTTCCATAGCACATAGCTATTGATCTCCTTACCCCAACCAGGTGCTACTCCGATCTCGCCGCCAGTAATGCTCGATTCCCACCTCCCGCCTCTCCATCCTAGCTTCAGAAAGAATCTCACCCTTCTGCTGTCCCTGCCTCCAGCTCCAGGAACTCCTGCACCGTTCTGCGCCTTTTTGAATGAAACGCCTAGCTTTGATGCTTTCTTCTTACCCACGCGAGATTGTTACCTAGGTGAGAGCTCTGCGTCCGTCTTGGACTGAGGGGCGCGAAGTCGGGCCTACTTTTTTTTTAAGTGCAAGTCCTGCCCTGCCTATCCCCTAAAAACCTAAGCGGCCCACTTGAGCCTTGAAAGCAAGAACTGTACGAGCCGAACGGACGAAACAAGCGAGTCCTACTTTGACTGCCTTGTCTACCCACCCACTACACAGGCCTGAGTTAGGTACAAAGGCACTCACTTTTAAGCATATCGAGGCTAATGTAAATTAGTATGCCAAAGGGATAAGTCGATCC